TATGGATATGGATGTAAACAAACTTACAAAAAAAATTCTACCCATAACATCTATGTCAACTTTTGTCTGACTACTAATTTCTTTCTAGATGATCCCTCTAGAAGAGAGTAATTCTAACAATCTTTCTAGTTACTTCGTTCTCTATTTTTATTTGAGACGGTCCTGAGGAAAGGGATTTTGTTTCCACCGAGCTAAAAAAACGGGTCGATGCCTCTAGTAAACCAGAGTCATCATTTAATAGCTATTTTGATTCAATTTTTTATTTGTAAAGCAAAAATTGAAGATTTAGTTACGATTAGAAACCTACTTGCTATCTTTATCCATGGATCCTTTACTCATACTGATTCAATTGGAAGTATTAATCCAATTCAAAAATTATGTTTCGTAATTTCATAATCCAATTTGTCACTTTCTAAGTGATCCTTGGATACAAATCACGAGAATGTATATTTTTTCTCGAATCCGTGATTGAGAGGTAAAGGATTAAATCCTTTTCTTTTTTCAAATAAAGTTTTTGGTCGGAATACGAATCAAACCGAAAACAAAGACCCTTTAACTATCAAAGGGTTAAAAAAACGAATCACACTTTTACCACTAAACTATACCCGCTACAATTCGATTATTGTATACAACTGGACCTTTTGTCGAACCGGAAAATGGGTATAATAAGATGGGATCATCAAAGAATCCAAAAATTTAGCGTATTTACCCTCCTTTTTTTTTCGTTTTCGCGGATGGAAATAGTCCTTCTTCTTTTTTTGTTCGTGCTTGAATATTGCCTATTCCCTTTTTTATATAATATATATAATATATAATAAATATAATATATAATAAATATATAATAAAAATACTAAGCATTTTTGTTTTCAAATCAGATAAATGAAAAATTATCATTATTTTTCTATAATTAGTTGGAACAAAACAAAAAGAGGCCCGGCTGGGTACTGACCAGACCAGGCCGTGTCAATAACAATAAACAATAAGAAGGGTCTTTCGAACAAAATACGAAGGGGTCGCTTTTTGTTTTCTTTATATTCTTTTTGTTTTCTTTATATTGTTGGCACTTTCGAGCCCTTTTCTTTATTTATTCTTTATTTATCGAAAAAAAAATTACTGATAAAAATTGTGCATATCTATATAATAGAGAAAGAAATACTCCTTATTTTTTTTATGTGTAATTTAACCCAATTTTCAATTAGGAGAGATGGCTGAGTGGACTAAAGCGGCGGATTGCTAATCCGTTGTACGAGTTATTCGTACCGAGGGTTCGAATCCCTCTCTTTCCCCTTACCTTGATGACTTTATTTATTTTATTTATTTTTTTTTTTCAAATTTGGCAAATCGTTTGTTTTTATATAAATATAAACAAAAAATCCGAAGAAAATAGAAAAGAAAAACCCTTATTCTTCGCGCCCAGGATTACGTCCAGGATCATTAGATAGGAATCCAAAGATGAAGAGAGAAACAAAAAATATCACTACTGTGTAAACGAAGAGTTTGAGAGTAAGCATTACACAATCTCCAAGATAATTAAAAAAAAAAGAGAATAGATCCTCCATTTTTCTACCACATATCCTATTTGGATATTAAGAGCCGAGTTTCTTTCTAGAAAAAATCACGAACTTTCGAGGAAATCTAGGAAATTTGTAAGAAATTTTTCAATTTAAATAATTTATATTTTATATTAAGGATCTTATCGAAAACTTACAGCAGCTTGCCAAACAAAAGCTAAGAGAAAAAAGAACACGGGTATGACTGGCATAACATCTACGATTGGGTTCAAAAAAGCGTAGGCCTCGGGCAATTTTCCGAAGAAAAAACTACTTGAATAAAAGGCAGAATTAAGACAGATACAGATCAAACTTAAGATATTAAGCATAACAGACATTTTGTTCTTGGAGATAATTGCATTTTGATTGAATTATTGATATGATATAAGGAAAAAGGGGAAAATTTAGGTAGACAAAAAATCCTTCTTTTCTTTTGAACTCACCCAATCAAAAATCCTCCAATTCTCAAAATAGAATAGAGGAAATCATACTTTCATACAATATCTTAATTGAATTATATCTAATGATCAATAAATTTAGTTTAATTCTATATAATTCTATATTAATCCATATTATTAATCTATATTAATAAATAATATAGAATTCTATATTAATTATATTAATAAAAAAAATCCTAGTAATAATCTAAATATCTATAGAATAAAAGAATAAATTAGATTGGAGTTGACAAATAACGAATACTGTAATATAATTTACTATTAAATAGTACTATATTTTTTTTTTACTAATGATACTTTATAATTATACTTTAGTAGTATGGTTACTTTCTTAGTATCGTTTAGTAGTATCGAAAGTAGTTTCGAATAGAAACCTAAATGGGGCGTGGCCGAGTGGTAAGGCAACGGGTTTTGGTCCCGCCATTCGAAGGTTCGAATCCTTTCGTCCCAGAGCATATTCATTATCTTAGAATAGAATAAAGATTTTGTTGAATGGGGTAACGTCTAATGTTAGCTGGAATTTCTTTCTTTTTTTTTATCTTTTATGCATGAATCATATCTTTTTTACACAAACTGAATTGAATCGCGTACAAATGACACGCAAATGTAATTGACTCTATTTCTGATCCAGGTAAATTGGGAACATGGGTCCCAGAGTTGGAATTTTAAAAAAGGGGGTCTTTTCATCCTATGCTCCAGTTTCGGGAAGTTAGTTATTTAGAAAAGCATTCCGTCCCATATTGATTTTCTATTTTATCAATATTTGGATTTTCAAGGATCCTATCTATTATTTCGTATCCTATAAACTATATTTTTAGGAATTTTTATATTTTTATATAGATTTATTAATTCTAACTATTTTGGTACTAATGAAATTCATTCAAAGCTGATAGGATTAATTCTCCTAAGGGGTTAGACTAAAATAAAAAAAAAAGGAGCAACTTAATTTGGACTTGTTGGGATTTGTACCTAGCCAGTCCGCATCCCCGAGCATAATTCCCATTTTTTTCTCTTATGTCCCATTAGTCCTGTAGTACTCCGGGGGCGAATACATTAACCGAAGATATTAAAATTTCTGTGTTTGCCTGAATTGCATTAACAAAAATAAAATTCTAAAATTATATAAAATTATATATGTAATTATATATCTATCCGAATCCGATGTATTTTCTTTGAATAAGTATTTCGTGTTTGGCCCTAATAAATAATTGTAAATTTATGCAACACTTAAAAGGGGGTGTTTTATGTTTTATATCTTTTATTCTCTTTTATTCACTTTCTATTCTATTATGTATGGATATTATATTATGTATGGGAAGATTCGATTAGCGAAATCTTGCTGAACTACACAGCTTAAACAAAATCAAAAAAAATGAGGAAATGTTTAACGTATATGTATCCTTCTATTCTATTTATTCTATTTTTGTGAAGCAGCTAAAGGGACCCCCTCGATTTTTAATTTGAAAATGAAAATATTTAACCCTAACTTTTAATCTATTACTAACTTTTAGTCTATTATTAAATATATTATTAAATAGAAATTCTTTTTCATTTTCAATTTAGAGGACTTGCTAAAACTTATTCAGAAACCTCTTTACCGATTTGTAGCTATATTCTTTATTTACCGATCTATAGCTATATATAAAATCTCTCTTCTATATTCTAAAGAACATTATAGAACAAAGGGATATAGATTACGATGTCTACAAACCAATGACTATTCATGATTCCATAATTGAATCAATTCCATACTGGTTCCAAATTAGAGGGATGTTATGGTAAAACTTCGTTTGAAACGATGTGGTAGAAAGCAACGTGCGACTTGAAGGACACGATCCATTGTGGATTCTTTCTTATATCCACCATTTTCGATTTCTATAGGAATGAGGGTGCTCTTGGCTTCGACATCCGTTGGTAACCTAAATAGTCCACGATGGAGCTCGAATAGAAAGTATTAATTCATTTCTCAGGACAAGAATCTAGGGTTAATGCAAATCAATAAATTGGAGCAACTTCGTGAATATATCTTCGATATAGAAATGGAAGGGATCCCATTCGAGAAAGTTTCCAATTCAAAAGGAAAATTTCTTGGAATTAATGAAACCCTTTCGATCCAAAGTGTATCACGCGGGAATCTATTGTCCGTAGGATTCTTTGATAGAAGGAAATCAAAAAAAGGGGTATGTTGCTGCCATTTTGAAAGGATTAAGAAGCACCGAAGTAATGCCTAAACCCAATGATTTAAAACAAAGATAAAGGATCCCAGAACAAGGAAACACCGTTTTAATCGTCTCACTAACTGGGCCAGACTTAAGAATCCAAATAGATTTTAACCGAGACAAACAAAAAAGGGGGTAAAGACCACTCAATAAACGAAAGATTCTCTTTTGAATTATTGGAGAGTTATCTAACTTGAGTTATGAGTAAGAATGATTTTTTTTAGAAAAGAAGAAGAAAAAACAGACTTAAACTCCAGTCTAATTGATTTGATGATTTTATAGAACCTTTTGTCATTTATGGAATTTATTCGAATTCCATACCATAGATAAAACTTCAAATCCAATTCTTTTTTTTTCTCGAGCCGTACGAGGGGAAAACTTCCTATACGTTTCTAGGGGGGGTGTATTGTTCATCTACATCTATCTCAATGAGTCGTCTATCGAATCGTTGCAATTGATGTTCGATCTCGAAGAGAAGGAAAAGATCTTCAGAAAGTAGGTTTTTATGATCCGATAAAGAATCAAACTATTTTAAATGTTCCTGCCATTCTCTATTTCCTTGAAAAAGGGGCTCAACCTACAGGAACTGTTCAGGATATTTTAAAAAGGGTGGGGGTTTTTAAGGAATTTTATTCTAATCAAACGAAATTAAATTAAGGATTAAGGAAATACAAAAAAGGGGGGCAGTTATTTGTATATAACTTTGGATAACCTTTCTCTACTCTTTTTTATTACCCCCCCTTTTTTCCTTTTCTCGTTCTATTCGTATCTAT